CAACTCGCAGTATGGGTCTAGCTTATTGATATATTCGATAAAACTCTACTTGAACCCATTTTCTTTTTTTTTTACCGACAAAATCCGTGCTCAAAATCAAATGAAATTGAGCACGGGTTTTTCTGGCCCAAGCGTATCTTGTCTTTACCACGAACCATTTTCCTTGTTTAACAATAATTGCAGTTTTGCCAATATTTGCAGGTTGCTTAATTTTTTTTCTTCCACATAGGGGAAATAGAATAATACGTTGGTATACTATATGTATTTGTATCTTAGAGCTTCTTCTAACGACTTATGCATTCTGTTATCATTTTCAACCAGACGACCCATTAATCCAACTAATGGAGGATTATCAATGGATCCCTTTTTTGGATTTTCATTGGAGATTAGGAATAGATGGACTCTCTATAGGACCCATTTTACTAACGGGATTCATCACTACTTTAGCTACTTTAGCGGCTTGGCCAGTTACTCGAGATTCTCGATTATTTCATTTCCTAATGTTAGCAATGTACAGTGGACAAATAGGATTATTTTCTTCTCGAGATCTTTTACTTTTTTTTCTCATGTGGGAGTTAGAATTAATTCCCGTTTATCTACTTGTATCCATGTGGGGAGGAAAAAAACGTCTATATTCGGCTACAAAGTTTATTTTGTACACGGCAGGGGGTTCTATTTTTCTTTTAATGGGAATTCTGGGCGTCGGTTTATATAGTTCTACTACACCAACATTAAATTTTGAAATATTGGCTAATCAGTCCTATCCTGTGGCCTTGGAAATCTTATTTTATATTGGGTTTTTTCTTGCTTTTGCTGTCAAATTACCAATCATACCCCTACATACATGGTTACCAGATACCCACGGAGAAGCGCATTATAGTACTTGTATGCTTCTAGCCGGAATCTTATTAAAAATGGGAGCCTATGGATTAATTCGCATCAATATGGAATTATTTCCTCATGCTCATTCTCTATTTTCTCCTTGGTTGATAATAGTGGGCGCAATGCAAATCATTTATGCAGCTTCAACATCTCTTGGTCAACGGAATTTAAAAAAAAGAATAGCCTATTCTTCTGTATCTCATATGGGTTTCATAATTATAGGAATTGGTTCTATCACGGATATGGGGCTCAACGGAGCCCTTTTACAAATAATCTCTCATGGATTTATCGGTGCTGCACTTTTTTTCTTGGCCGGAACAACTTATGATAGAATTCGTCTTCTTTATCTTGACGAAATGGGTGGAATAGCTATCCCAATGCCAAAAATGTTCACGATGTTCAGTAGTTTTTCGATGGCCTCCCTCGCATTACCAGGTATGAGTGGTTTTGTTGCCGAATTAATAGTATTTTTTGGGTTAGTTACTAGTCCAAAATTTCTTTTAATGACAAAAATCCTAATTATTTTTGTAATGGCAATTGGAATGATATTAACCCCTATTTATTTATTGTCTATGTTACGCCAGATGTTCTATGGATACAAGATTTTTAACGGCCAAAACTCTTATTTTTTTGATTCTGGGCCGCGAGAGTTATTTCTTTCGATCTCTATTTTTTTTCCCGTACTCGGTATTGGTATGTACCCAGATTTCATTCTTTCACTATCAGTTGAAAAGGTTGAAGTTATCCTATCTAATTATTTTTATAGATAGTTTTTTTGTTGATAACAAAAAAACTATCTTATCATTTACAAAAAGGTTCGTTATACAATGACAAAAAGAAGGCTTTTTCTTCTCTTGTCTTAACTAAAAAAAATGAATTTGAACTGGCGAAAGCCCCGCGAATCAAAGTCACGGGGCTCTCACTAATTCACACAAAGTTTTTTATCTGATATGCATTGCATGCTTTTCTATTCCTATTGGCAAGAACCCTTTTTTTTAGTTAATTAGATGTTAATGTAAATGAACCATAACTATGTAATCCTATTCCTAATAGATTTACTCCAAAATAGCATATCCAAATTATAAGAAATCCAATAAAGGCTACAATTGCTGAATTTGTACCTTTCAAATTTATACTTGTTTGAGTATGTAAATAAATTGCAAATATAATCCAAGTAATAAAAGCCCAAGTTTCTTTTGGGTCCCAACTCCAATAGGATCCCCATGCTTCGTTAGCCCATACTGCTCCAGAAAGAATTCCTATCGTTAAAAAGAGAAATCCTAGACTAATAACCCGATAACTCCAATAATCCAATAGATTCAACAATTGTGACTTATAATAATTTATTGGAGAAAAAAAAGAAGTTTTTTGTAAAACATTTGTTCCTTTTGCTTGATTCATGTATTCGACTTTACCAAGTAAAAATGACTTGTTTAAATTTAATAAACGATTATTCGTAGAATAAAATCTTCTCTTTTTTCTAACTGTAATGACTAGAAGTGATACTGATAATAATGATCCACATAAAAGGGCCACATATCCTAATATCATCATACTTACGTGCATTATTAACCACTCGGACTGAAGGGCGGGTACTAATATTGTGGATTCGTGTATTTCAGTTAAAAGACCTGAGGTAGCAAAGCCCTGGGAAAAAAGAGCACTTGGACTAATTATTGTGTTTAGAAGATTTTTATTTTTTTTGAAATATGGAACGATATAAATAAAGGAAAAACTCCATGAAAGAAAGATTAACGATTCATATAAATCACTTAGTGGAAAATGTTTTGAATAAATCCAACGAGAAATTAATAATCCTGTTATACACAAAAAGATCATTATCATGCCCTTTTCAGATGAATCATATAGTTTTACGATTTCATCGACAAAAAAGGTTATTAAATGAATTGAAATTAGAATTGAAACAGTCGAAAAAGAAATATGAGTTAATATATGTTCTAAAGTTGAAAATATCATAAAAAAGTTCCTTAATTATAAAATCGAAATCGGAAATGGAATTCATTATTATTCATTATAGGATCTATTTTATTTATTTTTTATTTTTTTTAGGAGATGATATGCCATGCCGCTACTCGGACTCGAACCGAGATGCTCTAGCACTGCTTCCTAAGAGCAGCGTGTCTACCAATTTCACCATAGCGGCTTGTCTTGACCCCATAATAACCTATATATTAATAAATCGTCTAGATTTAAGAATTCAACTGGGTGCAATATTTTCTAGGAAAGGTTCAAATGGATGAATAAAAATTTATTCAAATATGTACTTGAAGGGTCATTTTTTTAGTTTAGGGTTTTAGTTTTATTGTGGATTTTAGACTCTTCTCCGCTTGAGCTCTTATAAAACCGGCCAGTCTTACTATGAATTAAGCCCCCCCCCCAAAAAAAACATTTTTTTATTTACCGTTTTGATTTATTTGATTTTAAAAAGTGCAACCAAAAAATCCGTTTTATCAATGAACAAAAAAATATTTTAGATTATGAAAAATTCACACATATTTATCTACAATATTTTTATTAAGTGTTTTTGCGCGAATTGATGGCGAGAGATATATTGGCTATATATAAGAATTTATAAAAAATAAAAAAGTTGTACAAAAAAGAAAATATTTTATAGTACAAATAGGTTGATGGGAAAAAAAAGACTCCTGTCCTGGAAAGAAAAAATAGAGTATCTTGTGTTTTTTTAACAAAAAACACTTTGTTTGAATTCGGCCAAAGTAAACAGAAGAATTCCATTTCCTATGGATTAATTCACTAGGAAATGGAATTGGGGAATTTTCTTTTTGAAAAGGAACGTTTCAATTTTTGAGTCAGGGCGATTTAGATTGTTATAAGGTTTTCTGCTTTATTTCTTAATAACTTCTTTTTTGATTTTATTTGTTTGTTGCACAAAAAAACTTTTTGAAGTCCCGGTAAAAAGAGATTTACCTAAAGAAAATGCTTTTAACGCCGCCCAATAGCCTTTCCTTTTCCAAAAATTTTTTCGAATACGCTTTTTTGATGCAGAAGTACGTTTTTTTGGAACTGCCATTTAAATAAAAATTAAGAGATTGTGGTATAGCTGGATGTGAAAGACATCTATTGTTCAAAAAAATCTGCGCTTTTCTAGAGAATTTTTTCTAAAATTAGAAAAGGATGAACTATCTATCAACGATATGGTAAAATCCCATCAAATTTTTCTAAAAAAAAAAGAAGAATATTTTTAGTAACTTGTCAAAATTTGACTTGAATTTTCAAAGTAAAAGGAGACTCATAATTAATCTTTGTCTTTCATACCATTTGACCTATTGGAACTTCTTGATTTGAATATTTGAAATATTTAGAAGAAATTCAGAAAGAGAAAAAATAAGTAAAAAGAAATAAAAATTAAAAAATTCTATATTTTTATATTTAAGTTAGTGCATATTTTCATTTTTTTATTGACTCCTTTCAAAAGAAGTAAAATCCGATAAATCGGAAAGAATTAATATTAATTACGAATTTAAATTTTTTTATGCAACAAACATATCAATATGGGTGGATTTTACCTTTCGTTCCACTTCCAGTTCCTATGTTAATAGGAGTGGGGCTTCTTCTTTTTCCGACAGCAACAAAAAATCTTCGTCGTATGTGGGCTTTTACAAGTATTTTATTGTTAAGTATAGTCATGATTTTTTCAACTAATCTATCTATTCAGCAAATAAATAGCAGTTCTATCCACCAATATGTATGGTCTTGGACACTTGATAATGATTTTTCTTTAGAATTCGGCTGCCTGATCGATCCACTTACTTCTATTATGTCAATGTTAATTACTACTGTTGGAATCACGGTTCTTGTTTATAGTGATAATTATATGGCTTACGATCAAGGATACTTGAGATTTTTTGCTTATATGAGTTTTTTCAGTACTTCCATGTTGGGATTAGTTACTAGTTCAAATTTGATACAAATTTATTTTTTTTGGGAATTGGTTGGGATGTGTTCCTATCTATTAATAGGGTTTTGGTTTACACGGCCTTCTGCGGCAAATGCTTGTCAAAAAGCATTTGTAACTAATCGCGTAGGCGATTTTGGGTTATTATTAGGAATATTAGGTTTTTATTGGATAACAGGTA